CATTCCTGAAAGGAGCAAGCAGCAAGCAGCTTCAAAAAAGCCGTAGCGCGCGGGGGGGCTTTGGGGGGGGCCTACGCGTCGCTGCTCCCGCGCACCATCACTATTGACGGGCCGAAGCGCGCAGGTTGTTCCGGCCCGTCAATAGTAATGGTGCGCTAGCGCGCCCTTCCATTTTAGCAGCGCGGGAGCCAGCTTCAAAACTACAGCGCCCCCCCGAAGGGGCTATGGAGTCAGGGGCCTGGGCCCTAAAGGGGCCCTTTGAAAAGCGCAACGGCTTTGAAGCTTGCTGAAAAGCCCCTATTACGTAAGGCGCGCGTTGGCCTTTGACTTAATAGTCATAATCGTTTTGAAGCTTCAAAACTACTGCGCGCGTTTTACTAATAGGCTTTGAAGCCAGCAAGCAACGGCCGCGCATACGTTTTGAAGCTGGGTCGCTTACGTTTTTCTGCTGAAAAACGGAGTCATCGCGCTCCCGCGCGCGTACTCATCTTTTTTTCATAAAAAGAAAAAAAAAGTCATTCAGACCGATCACGTCTCGAGTAGAATTGTCCAGTCTTGCCCCGGAGTCACGGTAGACCCTATTGAATGACAAAGGATAGACTAGACTGGACCAAATTTACCAATGAATCCAGAGATTTCTCCGACATGGATCGATGTATCTCCAGAAGAGATAGATAGGAGGTATATGTCTTTCTTTCGAAATCAAAATCTTCTTTATAGAATAATAAGAATAAGGAAAGAGTCTATATCCTATATCGATCATAGGATCACTCGGTAAATTCTCTGTGACCTCCCACCGTTCACGACATCCCTTGCTTCTCGCTGCGAACGGCTCCTCGGTGGAGGAGTAGAAGCGCTGGTCCCCTTCGGTCAAGTGCTTGTGCCTGCTGTTACCTACCGTAGGACCTCCGTCCCCGAAGCGAAGAAAGAGGAGCAGGAACAACAGGTTGTCCTCTCCCGGCCCAGTAGTTCCGCAACTACTACCGTGGTTGTTGCCAACGGGGATCCCCCATTCCGAAAGGTGACGGGGCCGGCCGTTAGGTCCAAAGTTGTATGCCACTGCTGTGGTGCCGATAGATTGACTACTTCAGCGCCGTTATCGGACATTGCAGGCTGAGCATCTATTTCTCGTATATCGCTCCACACCGAGAAGAGGGATGTGTACCTCCAGCAACAACGACGAATGGAACCATAGGCTCCTATGCTGGGAGCATTTCGGGGTATAGGTCTAACCACCCCAACTCCCTGTTTATGGCATGCTATAGTTCTTATAGTCTCTCGACGACGGGAATGGGAGATTACCGGTAAGCCAGATGCTTCGCGAACCACCGGTACATTTCGTTGCACTTAAATCACCCTCGTGAAGAGGCGCACTCCGATACCATTGATGTCCAATAGCTTTGATAGTAATGGCTGGATCTACTACTACCTCGTCCATTGAGTATAACAGAGCAAATGATGGTATAGCAATGAACATCGGGATGATACTAGGAAATATGGTCCGAATAATCTCGATAGTAGTTCCATGAACAATCCTTTGCGGGAAAGGATGAAATTCATAGTAGAAATGCCATAAAACGCGAACCAACATCCGTGATACGAAAACCAAAATCAGAATGAGGAAGAACAGGATATCGTGATGCAAGTCAATAATTCCTTGCATCATAGGTGTTGCTGCGTCTTGAGATCCTAATTGCCATGGTTCCGCAGCATCACAAGGAGCGACGATAGTGAGGAGCCATTCCAGAACAATCATGTGGTTTGGTGCATTCTTTGACAGTTCTGCTCTCCAACCAATAGAGAGACTTGCCCGAGCGTGCGTGGGTTTTTCCCACAAACGTCTGATGGGAGAATAGAATGCAATGCGCATTCTTTTCGATACAGTACGGTACACTGAACACCAACAAAATCTCGATAGACCGCGATATATGATAAACGCGTTAGGTGCTTCGCTATACGGTTTCATCAGTAGTCGTATACGGCTCTTTACAGCAATCGTCAGCCGCAGGTGCTTGGTGGAATGCGGTCGGGCGGGGAGTTAATATGTTAAGTAACCTATACATTATAATTATATAAAGTCAATCAACAAGCGGTTGCGGCTCAACGCCGAACCAACCGCAACAACAGGATAAGCTTATTGAGCTTGTTTGGCCCAACACCTTGTTGTTGGCTTCGTAACGAATACGAACCCACACCAACGTACATACTGCTAACTACACACCACTATAAGAAAGAACGTCGTTGGCTATCAAAGGCCCAACGTCATCATAAGACATTTTTATTCTATATAAGATTCATGAGTTATATCTTTCTTAATAAGATTCAGATAAGAATTTTCTATTTTCATTGGATTGATTCAAGTAGGAGGGGCATCATTGAATTGAATTGGATAACCGGTATCCCATGAGGTGTTGATGAGGCCAACCAAGGATGGATATCTTCAAAGGGATATCTATCGGGGCACCGGGAATTCGTAAAAAAAAAAATGAGATGATTCAACCTCAGACCCATTTGAATGTAGCGGACAACAGCGGGGCTCGAGAATTGATGTGTATTCGAATCATAGGAGCTAGTAATCACCGATATGCTCATATTGGTGACGTTATTGTTGCTGTAATCAAAGAAGCAGTGCCCAATATGCCTCTCGAAAGATCAGAAGTGATCAGAGCTGTAATTGTACGTACATGTACAGAACTCAGACGTGACAACGGTATGATAATACGATATGATGACAATGCAGCAGTTGTCATTGATCAAGAAGGAAATCAAAAAGGAACTCGAGTTTTTGGAGCGGGAATTGAGACAGTTGAATTTCACTAAAAGAGTCTCATTAGCTCCTGAGGTATTATAAATACTAGTAGATGAGACCATGATATGATATAGTAGGGTATCTGAAATAGATCAATTAGTAGATTGATTGTGTTTCACGCATATACTTTTAATAATAAATAAATAAATAATCAAAAATGAACATAAAAAAAAAACGGAACATGTTTATTATATCAAAACTAGGAGGCACCAATAATTATAGTTCGTCATGGGTAGGGACACTATTGCCGATATATTCACTTCTATAAGAAATGCCGACATGGATAAAAAAGGAACGGTTCGAATAGCATCTACTAATATGACCGAAAGCGTTGTTAAAAGACTTCGTAGAGAAGGTTTTATTGAAAACGTTAGGAAACATCGGGAAAACAACAAATCTTTCTTGGTTTCAACCCTGCGACATAGAAGAAATAGGAAAGGAACATATAGACTGATTTTAAAGCGTATCAGCCGACCCGGTCTACGAATCTATTCCAACTATCAACGAATTCCTAGGATTTTAGGTGGAATGGGGATTGTCATTCTTTCTACTTCTAGAGGTATAATGACAGATCGAGAAGCTCGACTAGAAGGAATTGGAGGATAAGTTTTGTGTTATATATGGTGATCCTTCTGGTATCCGAATTTGATCCGTAACTTCCTATTTATTTGTGAAAAAAGAGAGGAAAGACGGGTTGTTTAATATCACTCCTCCTCCATTAGTTGATACTTCAAGGGGTGGAATGAAAGAAAAAAAATGGATTCATGAAGGTTTCATTACTGAATCACTTCCCAATGGTATGTTCCGGGTTCGTTTAGATAATGAAGATCTGATTCTAGGTTATGTTTCGGGGAGGCAAGTTTCTGTAAACAGTTCGGAATAATTGATGATGAGCCAGCCCGCCATCGCCGCCATAAGAAGTCCTCCAGTTCGTTCGGCAGGCGCCGATCACTGAAACGACGACCCAAGACGGTGTCTGACAAGCGGCGCCCGGGCCGTTCACACCAGAAGTCTGGCGACAGACAGAACCGCACACGGTGTTTCAAATGCAATAAGTTCGGACACTTTGCAAAAGATTGTAAGTCCAAGCGAATAGGACTTGCAGAAAGAATCTCCGGAGACCTCGACGACGATGACGACTCGGAAGAATGGCCGTCGAACACAGATTTCTCCCGCTCCGAATGGTCAGGTTCCGAAAGCGACACCGACGACAGTCTACCGGAAAAGGAGAAGAAAGTCAAGAAGGACAGGCCTGAAAAGCCCGCTGTCCCAGAAAAGGGCACCATCTCGATGATGAGTGCCTCTTCTTCTCAAAGGGTTCATCATCGAAACCGCCAGGTCGACCCAGCACATTTTGTCTCGATGAAGGCCGTAAATGATCTTGTGCTGGCCCACGACTCTCCCAGGAAGACCCTCGATATCCAAACCCTGCAGGACGAAATTCGAAAGTTGCAGGAAGATGGCAAGGATCTAAAATCCAGAATTCGCCGTCTGGAACAAACGTGTCTCAGGGATAACTCCTTCCACCCTTCCGATTTCGAAGCACCAACTCCCCGCAGCGTTCCTGATCAACACGAACCATCGGACACAAAGCAAGATAGCCTGTTCATTAGCGCCCTCACGATGCGCTCCCAGAAATGGATGACTCGAATTCTCCTTACTATTGGGGGAGAGAAGCGCAGTCTCACAGCAGTTCTAGACTCAGGCGCCGATTTCCATTGTCTTCGAAAGGACCGACGTCCCCGTGTCCTTATGGGAACCCGGAAGTCAGTGCGGTTGATGGGCATCCCATTGACACACCTTACGTTGCCCGAAAGATACAAATCCATAAAGGAGAGTCACGGCTCACGTTTGACTTCGTCCTGTTAGCTGGGATCGAGCAACCGGTGCTCCTGGGAGCACCTTTTCTCTCTGCAATAAGACCAAAGACGGTCCGATCTAATGGAGTTATCGGCTTCATCAATGGCAAGGAGGTACGATTTGACGTTCTCGGTTCCACCCCAGTCCTCTCGCATTAGCTATCTGCACGAACAGAAGCGAGCAATCGAGCAGACACTCTCCAACGTTAAGGTCGAACTCCCGCGCCTAAAACAGATTGACAAACGTCGAGGATCCCGTGATTCAAGGACAGATCTTGGCGATCCGTAAACGTTTCGAAGCAACAGTCTGTTCGCTCAACCCTACAGCGTTCTGGGAGCGCCACACCTGGGAGGTAGAACTGCCCTATAAGGAAGGTTTTGGAGATCAAGATATTCCATCAAAGGCTCGTGCGGTACAGATGAGCGAAAAATGACGCGAGCTTAACAAAAGGGAACTCGATGATCTCCTAGAAAAGAAGCTCATTCGTCCAAGCCGTAGCCCTTGGGCCTGCCAGGCGTTTTACGTCAACAACCGTAATGAACGAGAAAGAGGCATGCCACGTCTGGTCATCAACTACAAACCTCTTAACGAGGCCCTCCAGTGGATCCGCTATCCAATTCCGAATGCGCAAACACTACTGCACCGAATCGCCGGATCCTGCATATACAGCAAATTCGACCTCAAATCAGGATTTTGGCAAGTCCGCATTGCCGAAAAGGATCGCTATAAGACAGCCTTCACAGTTCCGATGGGTCACTACGAATGGAATGTGATGCCTTTTGGATTGAAAAATGCGCCATCAGAATTTCAGCGCATTATGGATCAAATTCTCCGGCCATTCGACAGTTTTGCCATTGCCTATATCGACGATGTTCTCATCTTCAGTCCAGATATCTCGTCACACATCAAGCACGTCGAAGCCTTTCGAAAGGCCATCGAACGCTACGGAATGGCACTATCAGCTCGGAAAATGAAGCTGTTCCAGGGGTCCGTTGATTTTCTCGGTCAAAGGATCCAACGTCGGTCAAATTCTCCCGCAAGAGCACTCGATTGAGTTCGCCACTCGATTCCCTGATAAGATTGGTGACCGTAAGCAGCTACAGCGCTTCTTCGGCTGCCTCAACTATTTGTCTCCCTATTACCAGGACCTAGCAGCCGACCTATCTATTCCTTTCGCTTTTCGAATCGTCTCAGAAAAGATTCTCAAGAGCCTTGGGGCCCGCAACACACTGAAGCAGTGCAGCGCATAAAGGCCCGTGTTCAGCGTCTTCCAGCACTCGCCCTTCCTTGCGAAGCTTACCCCAAGATCATTGAGTCCGACGCTTCAGAAATCGGCTGGGGCGCTATCCTTAAGCAGCTAGCTCCAAGCGGTACTGAGGAACTAGTTCAATTCGCCTCTGGCACTTGGAACAAAGCAGAGGCCAATTACCCTACAATTGACGAAGGAGATCCTTGCTGCTCTACGAGCAATTCAAAAGTTCCAAGCTCACGTTCTCAACCAGGAGTTCACTCTTCGAACAGATTGCAAGTCAGTTAAAGGAGTCCTTGCCAAGGATGTTAAGGCCCTAGCTGCCACTCAGATCTTTGCACGATTGCAGGCAATGTTCTCCATGTTCAACTTCACAGTTGAACACATCAAGGGCGATTCGAACTCTCTCCCGGATTTTCTCACTAGGGAATTTATTCAGGGCAGTGTCGCTGCACCAGCTCTCTCCTCACCCCCCGGGGAGAAAGAAGACAGAGATAGAGAAAATTCATCAAGTCCCGACGTTTTCGATCATTCAAAAAAGCCAAAGTTGGATCGCAATGTGGCATCGTATAATAAGATCACGGCTGCTTTTAGCTCTGGCTTTTGGCAGACTCTTCTTTTGAAAGATGTCCCAATTGCGGTATCTTTTGAAAGTGGTCAAAGGCGGTGCCTCGTCACTCTTTTTCGGCTAGGCACGTCGCTACAGGGCGCGTCAGTTGATAGGCCGCCCTACCGGACCGGAGGCGGCCCGCCCGGATGACAACATAGGATGATTCATTTGATGTAAAAGAGGGGGCCCGTTTCTCGTCTCGCAGGCAGGGGTGAGCTTGATAACTATACATTGACCACGACTATAAAAGGACCAACGATGATCGTCGGAGGAGAAGGAGGAGTAGGAGCTAATTCGGAGGGAATCGAATGATTACGAGATACACAATGAGAGAACTACAGGGGAGAGCACTTAGACAATTCACTTTGAGTACAGGGAAGTCCGCTGGGAGGAATTCCTCAGGGCGTATTACGGTTTTTCACCGAGGGGGTGGATCGAAGCGATTGCAGCGAAGAATTGATCTGAAACGAAGCACTTCGTCTATGGGCATTGTAGAAAGGATCGAATATGACCCTAATCGTTCTTCTCGGATTGCTCCAGTACGATGGATCGAGGGGGTGCTGCTACGCCGCCAGAGGAAATGCAACACGATAGAAGAGTTCGCTCCGCCGCGTAAGATCCTCGAACCTACCACGGCCACCATCTGCGGCCTATTTTCGTTCTCTTCCCTGCCCGGGAAAGTGGATCAAAGAAAGGTAGCTTGCTTCTCTCCTGGACTGATGGCGGCTTATGTAGTGGTCGGCCTTCCTACCAGAATGCCTCCTTGGTCGAAGAGCCAAGCCAGCGCAGGAAGCAAAAAAACTTGCGCGAAGGACGTTTTCTTCTCTGCCCTCTCCTCTCAAAAGGCCAAGGGAGATACTGCATCCCTTTCCTTAGGTAGCTCTTTTGGTTTCCCAAGGATAGCGGTAGCTGGGGCAAAGCCCGCTTTCTTCGCTCCGCGAATGAGAGAGAAAGTCAGAGGAAAAAACACGTTCTCTCTTTGCGAGGTCCGAAAGTGGAGAACGCATTGCGTTCTCTGGGCACATAGGATCAAACGTAAAGCAGCGCTTTCTTGGCAGAGTTTGAGGCGGCAAGACACTTTAGGGCTTGTTGGAGCTGCTGAGCATAACGAATCGAAGCCGAAGGCGGATCAAGGTAGCTTGCTCCCAAGCCAAGTGCTTGCTTACGCTTTATGTAGTGGTCGGCCTTCCTACCAGAATGCCTCTAGAAGCTTCTACAAAGCTTTGCTTCCGGTAGAAGCTAGTCGCTTCGGTAGCTTGCCTGCCAAGCCGATAGGCGAAGGGCCGAAGGATGGAGCGTGCAAAGTCGATCGTGCACCTGTCGTGTGACCCGTTGGTCCTAAGCAATGTCTTTCGCGAAGCGACCCACCTAGAAACAGCTCTCCTTTATGTTAGGGGGGCACTCAAATGGAACTTCGATCGGATGCGGGTATCCAATCCCGCCGCTGAGATGTCCAGCGGATTCCTGGGCCTTGACGAATGGCCGGCCACCTTTGACGTTAGAAGAGCAAAAGGCCCGGGGCATAGCAGGATGAACCAATGTGAATGAGTGTAAGCTTCGTTGCCCGAACACGATGGGTGCTGACCACACTAGGTGCTACCGTGGTAGCAAGAGAGGCCAGGCGGTGACAATTGAGAGGTTGTCACTGAGCATTCCTAGTCACACGGGAAGAGAGGTCAAATGGCAAGGCAAGGCCATACGCCCGTGTGGCTCCTCGCGGAGTATAGCTCACATCCAAACATCTGATTGGGGAACGGGGCAACGCCCATGAAGCTCCGGCGGAAAGGGAAGGCCTGCCAGGCCGTATGCCCATGGGTGCAGGATTCTTCGAAAAAGCGCGGGCTGACTCGGAGACCTGGGACCGTCGGCTTAGCAACGAATGAAGGGAAGCTCGAAGAGCTTTCTCCGCCAGCGGCTTATGTAGTGGTCGGCCTTATAAAGCTCGCTAAGCTTCGCTTCCCCCCCAGACCCCCCCTAGTAGTCGGCATTCTATAAGCGACGTCGTCGAGTCTACGAAGCTTTGCTTCTTGTAGTCGGCCCGTAATGCAATGCCTCCCTTCATTCCTAAAGTATCCTTCCAGCCCAGAATGCCTACAGACTAGAAGCTAACCGCCAGAAGCTCACCCTTCGGGTCTCGCTTCCAGCGCTGGAGGCCAAGCATTCTGCCAGACGTCCCGGCCTGGGAGCCGGGTTCGCCTTTGGTACTTCAGTAGATCTTCAAAAAAAGGCGCTACTTCAATGCAGCCTTAACTACAACTACATTACGCAAGCCCCACCGATACCTACCTATAGAGTCAAAGTACCAGTGACGGTGACTTTCTAGGTTTATGGATGAAGTAAGCTAAACTCCATCAAACTCCTCAATCAATATCAACAACATGTCGTGACCATGACGGTTTGTTCCGGCTTGGTTTACTTTGTAATGTAAACTAACTAATAGGCGGCGGCGTTTATTCAAACAAAGGGAACCTAATGTTCGCCTTGGTACTTTAGTAGTACGACAGTTGTAGTACTATTAAGTAGCTGTACAACAGAATGCCGTTCGCCTTGACTTTTTTATTGAGTAGTACTTAATTAAGTAGCTAAGTTTCCAAAGGTGAACAGCCCCCTGTCCTTTATAGTCGTAAAGGGCTTCTCAGAAAAGTCCGGAAGGAGGCATTCGAAAGGCCGACCACTATAAATAAAGAAATCCAATTTTGAGAGAGGGGGGCTTCGACGTTCTTAGGAAGAGCCGTACGAGGCAGCTCACGTACGGTTCGGGAGCCGAGCCCCAGCACAGAGGCTTAGGTCAACACTTATATATTAGCCAGTCATCAATTGGAAGCGGGCAAGATGGTGATGAATTGCGATTGGTCCAAACCTTCGACCAGCGGCTTCTTGCGACCTGCCCAGAATGCCCATACATACCTTCGGTTCCAAGACCTTGTTCGCACAGCGAATAAAGGCCGGGTTGAAGGGGGCAGTCAGCTGGCTGCTTCTTGGCCACGCCCCCCTTCAACTAGATACGAGATACTTGATCTAAATTCTCAAGTAGGAAATTGCATACCATTAGCCGATATACGTATAGGAACATGGGTACATGATATTGAATGTAATCCAGGTCAAGGCGCAAAGCTGGCTCGAGCCGCAGGAACTTTTGCTAAAATAATGAAGGAACCAGCACCACAATGTCTTGTGCGGCTACCTTCGGGTGTTGAAAAACTCATTGATTCCCGATGCCGAGCTACTATTGGTATAGTTTCCAATCCCAACCACGGTGCACGTAAGCTTAGAAAAGCAGGACAAAGCCGGTGGTTAGGCAGACGCCCCATTGTTCGTGGTGTTGCAATGAATCCAGTGGATCATCCTCATGGAGGAGGTGAGGGGCGCACGAAAGGAGGTAGACCTTCGGTGTCACCTTGGGGGAAGCCCACCAAAGCTGGATTTCGGGCAGTAGTGGGGGTGGGGAAACGCAGAAATTAGTTCATGCCACGACGATCTATATGGAAGGGCAGTTTTGTTGATGCATTCCTGTTGAGAATGAAGAAGGAAAGAGAGAGTCTTTTGAGCAGGAAAATTTGGTCACGTAGATCTTCTATTTCGCCGGAATTCGTCGATTGCTCCGTACGAATTTACAATGGAAAAACTCCTGTTCGTTGTAAGATCACTGAAGGAAAGGTTGGTCATAAATTTGGAGAGTTTGCTTCTACACGGAAACGAAGACCTTCGAGAACAAATATTGAACCGGGAAGAAAAGGGAAAAAGTAAAGTCTGACGCGCCATATGGCACGAAAAGGAAATCCGATTTCGGTAAGACTTGATCTGAATCGTAGTTCAGATCCAAGTCGGTTCAGTGAGGGCGACCGCGAAAGTCACCGAATGGGTCAGTCTTTTCCTTCAGTTTGTCCCATTAAAAAAAAATCAAAGGCGTGGGAGGACGTTGCAGATGTCCGGGACGGACACGACTTCTTCTAACGCTAGAAGACCACAGGAAGACACCCGGGACCAGAGCATGTCGTGAAAGAAGCACACTGGGCGGGCGTGCTTCGACCGTGTCTCCGGGGCACAGTTGAATGTAGATATCATGAACGCGAGGTGCAGGATACCAGGCCGAGAAACCCGGGCAACCACTCCCCTATGTGCCGATCGCTAGCGCATCCAGGGCCCCGGCGCCCAGCTCCGCTGGAGAGGCCTAGCCTGATCTGAGAAGTGCTAATTCGGTTTGGATAGACTTCATTCGACGAACGCCGCCGCCCCTGGAATCAATAAGAAAACGACGTGCTGACGTTTCAGATCAGTGAATAAACCGAAACGAAAGAAGAGACGTTTCTCGCTCGGCGCCTAAAGCGCACTATGCTCCGCTTCAACAAATGAGAGTTTTCGGTGGAACCGGTGAACCACGCGAGCTGGTTAGATGCGTGGGACAGAGGGCTCGTAGTACCTGCTAGCGCTGCTATGCAGTGGAAGGGAAGGAGCCTAAATCGACCCCCTTCTTTCTTTTTATTCAAAGACACAAAAGCAGTACAAAGAGATTGGACTCTCGGATGAGACTAAGCAGCTACCGTTCCGACGCGCCCCTGACCTATCTTGATTAAGACCGAAAACCCTCTCTAAAGTGGAGCCTAGTTGAAGCTGTCATAAAAATCATAGAATAGATAAATCAGAATAACCACTAGTAGGGATATGGATGGAGTCTCGCTCAGTAAAGAGAGTTTGAGATTCGTAGAACAGGAGAAGAGCCTTAACCAAAAGAAGGCTCCCGCGCGCTACTTATATTATAGCAGCCAGCTGAAAAACGCTAGCGCGCCGTCACTAGATCGGGGCTTTCCGTCACTAGATAGGGCGTTGCGTCGCTGTCTAGCGCGCAACGGCTTAACTCTACGTTGCCCGACGTGCTTGCTGCTTGCTGCTCCAGCGCGCGTAGGCTGAAAAGCCGTATGCTGCTTGCTGCATTAGATCTTTAGATCTAAAGAATCCATGCTTCCCCCGACTCTATCCAGATCTCAAAGAAGAACGAGCTAGGCGGCCGGCGGGCAAAGAAAGGGGGCGGGCGGGGCCTTGGCGAGACGTTCTTCTTTCGAAGCGTTTTGCCAAGAGAGCGAGGGCGCCCTTCTGGGGTGGGGGTGTTTCCTTTCAAATGACAACCGCCTCTTCCTGCTGCGGGGGCGTTGCACGAAACCAAACCGCCCCCCGCCTGATCAAGTACCAGTTGCTTCGCAGGTAGGCCCACTTAGGTTAGGGGGGCATTGTCCCTCAGTTCTTACCAACCTCAGGTGTGTAATCGACATGTTGCTAGCTTATTATCGGTCGAATAAGAATCTTTGATTCCCTCTGCTGTCCATTTCTTATTCATTCAGGGCGCTTGGCCGGTGCTCCTTTCTCAAACCAGAACTTATCTGAACGTTAGGGAAGAGAAGGGAAGACCACCTGAGCGAACCGACCGAAGGGACGTCGACTTATCCGAACCGAACGTTAGCGGCTTAAGCTAAGCCTATCACGAGCAGCGTCGCTGCTTGATCGGCGGGGAGGAGCATCTCAAAGTATGGGGCAAAGGATCAAGCGCTTTGACTTTGTCCCCCGGGATCCACCACAGGTTGGGTTTGAGAGCCGTGTGATGGGTGACTATCCAGCACGGTTCGGAGAGCACTTGTAGTCTGCGCTGGTGAATGGAAGCCCCCCCGCAAGAAAGAAGCGGCTCTTCCCACGGCGGAGTCACCATTGACTCTATTTATTATTATGGTAAATCAGTGTATCAAGATGTCAATCTGAGATCTTATTTCGGTTCGATACGTCCACCTACGAGACTCACCTTTGGCTTTCGTCTCGGTAGGTGTATTATTCTACATTTTCCCAAAAGGACATTCATTCATTTCTTTCTTCCCCGTCGACCACGACGACTGAAACGACGCGACAAATCAAGACCCGGAAACGTGAGAGGCCGGGGGGCAGGGAAAAGAGTCGAGTCGATCAGGCTCGACGACCGGGAGAAGCAAAACGAAATCAGGATTTGGCCGAAAAAGAAGCAACGCTATGGATACCATGACCGATCACCATCGAGAAAGAAGAATCTTTCTAAATCACTTCGGGTCAGCGGGGCCTTCAAGCATCCGAAATACGCCGGGGTTGTAAATGACATAGCGTTCCTGATAGAAAATGACGACTCCTCCAGAAAAACTAAGTTATTCAAGTTCTTTTTCCCAAAGAAGTCCCGCTCCGGCGGCCCGACGAGTCATCTACTTAAAAGGACCCTCCCTGCTGTGCGCCCCTCCTTGAATTATTCGGTCATGCAATACTTATGGAATACAAAGAACAAAATGCATTTCGACCCCGTCGTAGTTCTCAATCATTTCGTGGCACCGGGCGTGGCTGAACCATCTACGATGGGGGGAGCGAATGAACAGGGAGGAAGCTTAGATAAGAGAATACGCTCTCGCATCGGTTTTTTTGTAGAAAGCTCGACCAGCGAGAAAAAGTGTTTGGCCGAAGCCAAAAAGAGGTTGACCCACTTCATTCGCCAAGCGAATGATCTTCGCTTCGCGGGAACAACAAAAACCACCATCTCGCTCTTTCCTTTCTTCGGTGCTACCTTTTTCTTTCCAAGGGATGGGGTTGGGGTGTATAAGGAACTCTTTCTTGAGGATGCCCGGGAACAACTCCTAGGTCAATTAAGGATCAAATGTTGGAACCTCATGGGTAAGGAGAAGGTAATGGAATTGATAGAGAAATTCATAGACCTAGGTAGGATAGGAGAATTGATAAAGGGAATAGAGATGATGATAGAGATCATACTGAGAAACAGAAGAATTCCGTACGGGTACAACTCTTATTTGAACGAAGTGCAAAAAATTCGATCTTTGTTGTCTAATAGAACAAACACTAATACCTTAATTGAGTCGGTCAAGATCAAATCTGTTTATCAAAGTGCTTCTCCGATTGCTCAAGACATCTCTTTTCAACCGAGGAACAAAACAAGATCATTTCGTTCCATTTTTAGTCAAATAGTGAAGGATATTCAATTAGTAATGCCAAAAGGGGTGGAGGGGATCCGTATTTGTTGTTCAGGTCGATCAGAGGGTGCAGAAATAGCTAGAACTAAATGCGGAAAGTATGGAAAAACATCTCGTAATGTATTTCACCAGAAAATCGATTATGCTCCTGCGGAAGTATCTACTCGTTACGGAATCTCAGGTGTCAAAGTGCGGATCTCATATAGTAAAAAAAAATAAGGGACGTGCTATATCCGAAACGTACGAAATATAGTAAATATCGTAAAGGCAGATGTAGTAGGGGTCGCGAACCGGACGGTACACAACTTGGTTTTGGAAGATATGGCACCAAAAGTTGTAGAGCTGGTCGTCTTTCATATCGAGCCATTGAAGCAGCGCGTCGGGCTACAATCGGACAATTCCATCGTGCTATGAGCGGACAATTCCGAAGAAATGGTAAGATATGGGTAAGAGTTCTCGCAGATCTCCCTATTACCGGGAAACCTACAGAAGTTAGAATGGGAAGAGGAAAAGGAAATCCTACGGGTTGGATTGCTCGTGTGTCCACGGGACAAATCCCATTTGAAATGGATGGTGTGAGTTTGTCAAATGCTCGACAAGCCGCTACATTAGCGGCGCATAAACCATGTTCGTCAACCAAGTTTGTTCAGTGGTCGTAACGTAATTGTTCCGCGGGGAGGGCCGGGACTCAAAAGAATTAGGCGAAGTGTTTGTTCCTGAACGACGGAAGTGGAAAGACACTAAGGGAGAGGGATATACTCCTTGATTTTTTGAATCGCCGAAATTGTACGACGAACCTTCTTGTTCCAGGCGTACGACCCTGAGACTCAACGGTGTTAATCTTCCGGCCCGGAAAGTTTTCATAGTAAGAATATGAAAGAGAAGAGCTAAGATTCAGGAAAGGATGACCTGAGGGTATTAGTTCCATTTTCAAAATGGGAGTCGTTTTTTTTTCTCCCCGGCCTCGTCGTGATTGCCTTCCTTTAGCCGCCCAGCAGAACAAGCGCCCCTTCGGATCATCAGTTCAATGTTGAATGATGAGGAAAGAAAGGAGTTTCTCTCCGGGAAGGGAAGTCTGCTTTATGGGAGAAAGGAGGAAAAGTATGCCAGACGATAAGCCCCTTCGGGGGGTGGGGGCTATGTATGTAGAAAGGGATCAGTCTCTATCCATCCATCCGGATACTAACGTAGGCTACCAAGTCAGTCAATTCAGGTAGTGTATAAATAACAATGAAGCAAGCCAACAAGCTCAAACATGAACAGTTGGTTGGCGAGCTAGCTGCATTTCTTGTGAGTCGACCCGCGCACGGGCAGGCAGCGGAGGTAAGATCGACGCGAGGGCCACATACGTACATCAGCCGCGTGTGTATGGTGCTGTTAGCAGGTGGGGGCAGCATAGTTGTTCCTAGTCTCTGTTAGCAGCGAGCCTACTGAGTTCCCGGGGTCGGGCTGAGGCAGCCCGCGGGGCCTGCATGGTGCAGCAGCCTAACCCCAACCCCAGGGTGGGAACTCATAGGAGCCGGTCACTGAGGTTGGTAAACTCTGGGTGCCTACCGTACTTGTTCCTCTATCCATCCACGGCCTTTACGAGTAAGGGGACGGAATTCTGTCTTTCGGGAGGAGGGGGGCGCTTTGGGGGGGGCCTACGCGTCGCTGCTCCCGCGCACCATCACTATTGACGGGCCGGAACAACCTGCGCGCTTCGGCCCCCCCTTTTGGGGGGGGCCTACGTTTGCTCCTTCGTTTGCTCGCCCCCCCTTCAAAACGACTATCAATTCAGGCGCGCTAGCGCGTTTTACTAATAGGCTTGACTTGACTCCGCCCAAGTGCTTGCTGGCTGAAAAGCAACGAGCGGAACTGAAGCTAGCGCGCTAACGCGCTACGGCAACACGTCGACATTGCCCCGCTTGTTGCTTGTAGAAGCGAGAAGCAGAGTAGCGCGCCACTCGAGCAAGCGTAGGAAGCAGTTCTGTACCCGGCTGCATAGGCAGAGGCTTAAGTAGTATCATAGACGGGAGCAAAGGCATACCTAGGGGCTTCAAAGGCATAGTCTATTAAGAGGCCGTCCTTAACTTTGAAAAGCTGTATTGCTACAACAGTCCTTACCTTATCGTCCCCAGGTCCGAGTATCATCACTGGTACCCAGGCCCGCAGACGATCCCATAGCTTAAACACGAGACCGTATCTGAAGAGTTTCTTACGCTCGTCAGATACGCGTTCTACGCGTCTTGGAGCTACGGGTGGATTAAGGAGGGCACTCAGAGGTAGATCGTAATCAAAGATCACCGTAGCATACCACTTTAAATAAGCAAGATGGAGTTTGAGAATGGGTTGTAATACCCTCTCCATCATGTTATCATCGTCATTCACATAGAAGTGTCTTAAGCGATCAAAGGAAGATTCCTCTAAATCTTTGGGAGCGACACGTTCTATAATAAATGCCCGCGCAAATCCTCTCTCGTAGCAGTTGAGATAACCCCTATTTGGGAAACTCAACCACAATTCAAGAGGTAGCGGATGTATGCCACTTGGAGAATACATTAATAACCAATGTCTTTTCCACCTTCTCGTGACACGATGGAACATTGTCACATCGTAGCAAGAGCGAAACTTAGAGAAGACACGGTACCCAGCGCCTCTAAGACGAAAGGAGTTCAAAAAATGAACACCCTAACTTCTTAAAGACGAAAGCGCTTGCAAAACCGCTACATATCTTTATAAGCGGCAGTGATAGCGGACTTAAATCAGTCCTGCGGTCACTGTCATTATGGATAATGAAGCGTTTCGCAAACTCCAGGGCACCCGTGCGAGACACAAGGGATTTCTCTACTGAGATCACCGCTTGCGCATCACTCATGGTCTTCACGTACTCTTCAGCCACCTTGGCATCGGCGATAACAATGTCGTCGCCCAAAATGGCGTAGTCTTTGAAGACTCTACCGGGATACACATTCCAAGCCGAGTACCAAACTAACATATGATGTGTTAGTGAGAATACTGGCCAGGATGAGTAGTAGCCGAGAGGCTGACCCCTAGTAAACCGATAGACTCGTGCTTTCGTTCTTTTCGAGCACGGGTCTGGAGACCTAAACTGAACCATGGTCATAAGAAATAACCATGACTGAGCAAAGTCCCGCCCAAACAGACTCACTAGAAGTGAGCCTGAGAGGTCGGCAGGCAAAAGATCAGTGGCCGATTTCAGGTCAAAAGAGAACAAGTCTCTCTTCCCCTTCAACCTTTCAAGCAGAGCCAACTGGTTGTATGTTCCGTCCATCTCCAACCGAGATAGGACTGTCATAACCCAGTCATGAAGAGGCCTCACCAAGGCCTGCAACAAGGGCACGCAATAGCGAAAACCCTGACCTTGCTCCGGTCGAGTGATCATACTTTCCCACCAGATCACTTGGGCTGGTATTATAAGCGCATTAATCACCCAGCCGAAACCAATAGTTCCGTCTCTGGAAGGACCAATCGGTTCAAGACCGGAGGTTGGTAAGACCTCACGATCTGCAAACCAAAATGATCCAAGAGAGGCTAGATCCTCAGGTTTTAATAATGTTAATAATGCTGAGGCATCTATTGATAGAGAATGATATATTGATAAAGCATCATCCCCTATACCCTCCCGAACTACCTTAGATTCCCGTGAGGGTCTCTTATAGGTGTTAGGACCAGAGGTAAACATTGGTTTAAAGTAAAATCCCAATCTCAAAGGAATTTGACGATAAGCCGGGACATAACCGCTAAGAAATTGATAACCCAAATCTGCCAGTTCTTGACAGAGGGCCATACACTTCTCACCCGGTTTGAACCCAACCTCATGGATGGTAGTTGGATTAATCCGCATACCACCCTTTGGGGGTACAAGTAGCAGTCTAGACAGTGTACACACAGATAACACTATCTGGACCACTCCAGGATCACGCCCACCTCTAATCAACTTTCTATAAAGAGGGGGAATGAAGCGAGGTAGTCCACCTCGAGTTAGAGACACATAAGTTTTTTCAACTTAGGTCTTTTATCCTTTTCACCACCGACATACCACATGAGCATGAAGGCGACCTGTTTCAAGTATTGTCCAAGAAACAGGGGACCGGGCCTACGATAGATCCTTATGATCTCTCTACTCATGGAGTATATAGCAAGACAATCTATTCCTCTTGAATACTTATTATTCCTGCAACTCGATCTGCACCGCAAGAAGACAGTGACCTTCGCTAAGTAGATCTAGATTTAGCGTGAGGAAAAGCGAGAAACCTGCTTATATCATAAGAGTATGGTGGAACTTCTCCACCCCGGCTCACGGATCTAGTGGTTGCAGAAACGGAAACGCTTACGTTTACATAATAGGGGAGCCTAGAAGTCACCTTTGCCTGTTCCTTTACTCCGCCCTCACTCGGGTCTCTTGAAAGCGAGTCCCGTCACCCGAAAAGCAAACTTCAAGCTCTACTGACGAGCACCTGCCGTGGATCTAGCCCTAACCAGCCCATCCTTTAAAGCTTGACTCCCCCTATCTCTTAAAGCTTGCTTACTTCACGAGCCCCTCTCTGCTACGAGCGCCCAAGACCGAAAGAAGAAAAAGAAGGACTCTTCTCCTTCGGGAGATTGTCCTCTATTGGTATTGAAATAGTCTGATGAACTCATCATGCTAGCTCGTGGAATCAAAAGGGTAAGAAGTCCTTAATGCACTTCCAGTAGACTAAGGAGTACCACTCGGGCCCCATACTAAAATGGGTCCCTTCGCTCAACTAGTCAAGCTAAACCAAGACTATCTTAAAACACTTCTGGAAGCACGCTCGGACGCCTTATTCACAAGGCTTCCTCGCTCCGTTTCTCTATTTACAGAAAATGTAAGGCTAATCCTACTATAGGAATAACTCTCTCTCCCCGCTCATGCGATCCGGCTTCCTTAACTCAAAAGCAGTGCAATAAGGATTAACGATCGGCCCCCTTAGACGCAAGGGTCCCTCACTCAAGTTACAACTTCACCATGCTTGTACATACAAAAAGTTCCACTATTCTAATAAGTCCTAAAAGTAGGACTTACAGGAATTAAAAAGAAGAAAGAATCAGTCAATTACAGCTTTCTTTTCTCTTTTTTTGAGTTGCATAAGTGATCGCAGAAACTTCAAACTTGATGTTGGTGGGTCTCTGAAGCACTAGAGGACCTAGGGCTTGGAATCGAGGGCTTGCTTATATGCCAAAGAGCTGCGGCGTAAAACTAACAGGTAGGGAGAAACCTATCGGGGCCTACACTTCCACATACGGGGAGAAGGCAAGACGGCTTTGATTGGGAAGCAGGGGGTGGAACAAAGTTTGATGTGGAGGCAGCATCCGCTGCTGCGACCATAACTGAAACCGTTTTAGGAAGTAATTCGTCGGATACACTTTTCGGAGATGGAAGTGGAGTGATTTCAGGAGATATAACCGGAGTAGAAGCAAGCCTCCGAGAAACCGGATGAGAGGATCCGCAGCTCCGGGTAATGCTATGACATAGTAGAGGAAAAAGAGAAGGTAAGCCCGCCAATAAAGTTCCCAAGCCTGAAAGCCAACCCCCAAGCAAGTGAAAACAAGAAGCTTACAGGCCTTATTACACTCACTGGAAGAGAAGGAAGGGAAGACTCACAATAAGAGAGACTTTCTAGCTATCCTGCCTACGCTATTCGATAGCAGACATACTCGATTAGGTAGCTACATGCCTAAGGTAAACCATTCCAGAAAGAACTGTAGCAACACTAGAATAGATAGAGTAAAGACTAACCACTCGGAAGCATTAGAAGAAAGGATTACTCACTCATAGGGATTCTATTAAGACAAGACCCAGAAGATATAACTCGTTATAAGGCATTCGAAATTGATCTAAACATACCAGTAGGAGGATTCTCTTAACAGGAAGAGGACAATCAGACGAAAGAGGATAGTACTATATCTAGGGGCAAAGGCTTCACTCTCTAGGCAACTTCCCCATCTTAGAGAAGGGATCAGGGTACAGTTGGTCCATCTCCTTTTCCTTCCTTCTCTCTCCTTGGTACTGCAAACTACGTTCTCGAAGTATTCAATATCAGCTGCACCCCGATTGAGCTTGACTCTTAAAGAGTAAGAGCCCTTTAATTTAGCGCGAACTCAATCTGGATCTCGGTCTGTATCATCATAGTGAGCTGTATCTGAGGAGCCATCTAGAGGGACTGGGGGCCGCATCTGAAGAGTCATATCTGCCCAACCGCAGGTAGTGAGTTACGATTTCAAGCTAACAAGGAAGTCCGTTCTCTGGAGCTCTCCTTGCCTTTCAAGAGAAAGAGTTCTTCCCAAGTGCGGGAGATTGGGTTTTCCAACCAATCCCTATTTACCGACCTTTGCCTTTGGGACTTACTTCCCTGCCATATCGTATTCTCCGAATGAACAAGTCGGAGACTAGTAGCTCTATTATCAGAGCCCTAAAAGTGGAAACCATCCCAGGACTGTGTAGGATTGTTCTTCTAAGAATCCAAATACACGAAAATCATTATGCCAGATCTAAATATCACGTATGAGATGGTACGCCAGCTCCGGGAAGATATTCGATGCTACTGTTCATAGTGATTCTTCTCCTGCTGTAAGTGTCAACTGAACTGTTCACGTCTCATACGGTACCACTGTGACGGATCAAACCACTTTTTCTGGAGCAACAACGGGGCTCATTAGAGGTCGATCGATCACCATCACCATAAGCGGATGCCAGCTTAGATCTCTAATGCAATTAGCGGGATATGTCAGTGTCTATCTCTACCGAAGCTCAAGCTTACCTCTTTGCCCTATTGAGAGACAGCCCCTTCCTCTACCGGTGCTTACTCCTTACCTGTGCTATCGGTCTGCCTTTTCTTCCGGGACTTAGGATTTCGAAAACCAGTATTCCACCTCGGTGCCATCGGACGATTGTTCCTCAGCTGTTAAATTTAAATAGGTCACTAATTCCTCCCTTCTTTCGCTGGTTCAACAAGGTTGGCTGCTTATGCAGAGGCAGTCGATCTCCCCCCTACGCTCCTCTCTCTTGACTTCCTAATGCGGCGAGCTCACTACCGATCGCATGGACCGCCTTAAGCCCTCTACTCACTTCAAGTGCTTTTTCTTACTCGACTCCAGGAAAGCAAACAGCTGCCCTCGTGATGAGCATATGATATACCGGCCAAGAGAGGGGAAGCTTGGCGTAGTGAGCCCGACTGGACTGGAATGAAACAGACGCATAATAAGTAAGTTAATATCGACTCTGCTGGTCAAGTTATCGATCAGAGAGGATTAACAACCCAATATATATATATTGGTAAGCAAGCCGCCAACCACTAAGGTCCATTTTCTTTCCCACTACGTTCGTCGGTCAAACCAACTTTCTGGACATGAAGGCACTGGGCAGCAGGCCGCCCCCATACATTGACGATTTACTTTTCGGATACCAGTGTATTTGGTAAACAGTCAGTCGTCGCCCGGGACTGGTCACTCACAGCGACTCCCTTTTGTGAGGAGGCAGCCCTTATCCCGAGGTTGGCTATCCGAGGGTTTCTACGCTAGCAGCTAGATCAAGGGCTGGTCAACAGAGCTTGATTCTCTTGCCTCTACTAAATGGGGCACGTAGTATAAAGAAAAGACGGGTCAACAATATGAACCAAAGCAGCCCACATATTTATACATATTGATGATTGTAAGGTCGATACTAAAAACGATCGTCTGCTTCTGCCACAGGAGGTGCTGCAAGCTTTGGGACATAAGCGACTCCCTCAGTCTTCTTAATATCGTGTTTAGTTTTCTAGGTCAACCAACCCCGTATTCGAATTTCTTCCTATACCTTTGCTTCCTTACTACCGTATCTATCGCCTCACCTCATGTATCTCGCCCCCGCCTTCCCCACCACCCACCTTTAAAGAAGTCGAATCTATTGGTGTAGTCGTGGTCTTCATGCCCCATAGCGTATCGGCTCAGTCGTCTCTTGCCCGCCCCCCTTATGAGAACCTATTCAGAGACTCCTTGGCTTGCCTACGGACGTTGCTTGTTGATCGATTCGTGGTATCGCCTCGCAGTCCGCAGGTGATAATAGAAAAATTTCTGCATAAGATATGTATACGCCCAGATAGAGCATATAATAAGAGAATTTGGCACATGAATTAATGGCTGTTGAACCGTGTCTCTCCCATCCATATTCCTGCCATCATAGGATCTATTGGTCTGGTCGTATACCCCCGACCGAACCCCTCAATCGAAAGGAAGACCCGGACCCCTCCGCAGTGTGATTAGCTTCGTCCCGCCTCATTTGCTTCAGCAGGTGTGGTGGATGTGTATGCAATGTGTATGCTATAATAAGCGGATGTGCTCTATCTTCATCATTTCCCTCCCCTAATGCGTATACTTCTGCTGCGTACTCGGTCGATCTCCCTCGTTCGTAAACCTTACTCACTTCATATATCTCTCCCGCTTTTGTTACCTTTTCTCGTCGCTAGGAAAGATGCGCGATAGAATCCTCCCTTTTTTGAAGGTACAATCTGGAAGACCCAAAACATGCTTGTGAGCCAGACTCTAGTATGGTGGGTGAACCAGTCAGGTAGAATATACTTAGAAACTTCCCGGGATCAATGGGTTACTCTGGATTTGGATTAGTAGGATGCCTCCCGTACCAGGAACTTTGTATGTCCCTTCCATCTAATAATAATAAGTAATAGAAGGTTGAAGCTTATAGGTAGTAGCCTAAGCGCTAAGAAGCTTTAATCATGCTACTTCCACGATATGCTTAACACATGCAAGTCGAACGAAGTTTTCTCGGATAGATTTGAGATTAGAAAGTAACTCAGTTGTGTTCAATGCCCCAAAACTCCCATGTCTTTCTTGGTTGGACCAAGCCAATCGGTGATTTTCGACAAGTCTTTCCTCTTGTTGGGGGGAGCGGAACTGTCTTTGAATAAATTTGATATGGAGAATTTGAACGTCGTATCCATATTTCTGGGGATCGGAGTAATCCTTTCGGTAACCATTTTTTGTGCGGGACAAGTTTACGAGCGAAGTACTCTTGTGGAACGTATACATAAGTTGGATCTGGAGAAACTCAAACAAAAAACCGAAGCAAAACTAGAAATGCTTTGGAACCTTTATAGGGATAGGGATGAAAATATGCGATTACCGGAAGGACTCAGTTTCAAAGACATAGTTGACCATGCCTTTCTTATGAACGAAACTCTGGAAGATAAAATTCTGGGGTTAAACCAAATCCATTTGGATCTCATTTGTAATGGCACGAGCAGTAGGTACTTTGTTTACATTCTGGATACGTATGGCCATATTGTGGGTATGTAGTGTGGATCTGGTAATTGGTCCAAGGTCAGCTCTTGTCTATGGAACTGAGCTCCTCTCTTGGGGCACTAATCTCTCTCTTCTCCTTATCTATGTTATAGCATTGTATTAGGAATCGAAAGCACGCCCCTAAGCCAGAAAGCGGTCAGTAGTCACTCTCCTTTAGCTTCACTCGTAGGTATGATGAGACGGAAAGCCTGCGAGCGGAGGACGAAGCCTAGCCTAGCCACTATTGGGCTCTATAAGAGTTGCTGGCAGCAGTCAAGGGGAAGAGCCTGTTCCTGCGTGTTGCCTTTTCAATTGTTGTACCGATGGCTTTCTTTCCTGAGAGTGCTAACATGAAAGCTCGCTGGCTAAGAGTGGAGTCATCGCCCAGCTTAGGGTACGGGACTAAAAAACAAATATAACAATGGATCGATCAGGAAAGCATCGGATAAGCATGAAACTATCTGCGTAGCCTAATCGTTGATCACGAGTAAGATACCTTTTTTAATCCAATCAATGCGCAGAAGCATGAAAAGAATTCCATTCCCTTTCATCTCCTCTCCTTTTAGTCGAGCGGATTTCATCTCCTCTGCAGTGAGCTTCTAGAGAGCGTTCAGTCAGTCGAATAGAAGCTCATCGTTCAGGAAATGGTTGACCGACGTAGCCACCTATGCCCTACCCGAAGGTACCTGGGCGGTGGTTCCTTGTCTATGTTATCCATTTCGATCATGATGAGATTCTATTGACATCTTGTGCGAAATAGTCGTTCCGTAGCCACCGTTGCCCGTACTTTCGTAAAAGCACCATTGGGGCGGTGGGTCCGTACTAGCCCTATCTCTCACAAGAGCGACTAAACACAACAATCGAAGCTCGAGTACGCTTTTAGAGATAGAGTTTGGCTTTACACTTTTGACTAAGCCTACTTCTATCTCTTATATAATATAATAAAAGCTAATATCGATTCGATATCTATACCACATTTTATAATCAACTTGAATATCAGCTCTTGTTGCGCAAGTTTAGCTTCAAAGCCTACGTGCAGTAGGAGCATAGGTAGTTTACTCCGGCTAGACGGTAAGTTCAGGAGGTGAAGTTGAATCCGTGGATCTCGTTGAATAATCAGCTGCTGTGGATTCTGTTACACATCCTCTATTGACTGATCTTGACCAGGTCCTATGCTCAAGTTCAAGCCAGGAAAGTAGCTTCTCTCTAGTTGAACGTGTAGCCATGTGCCGAATGTTAAGGCACGAAGTACGCATCTGAGCTTGCTTGTTTCATCCGTGGAGCTAGTTTCATCAGAAGCAAGGAGGGCAGCCGCAACAGAGGCAAGTACGGCAGCCGCAGTGGATTATGAAGATTATGTTTATTCTTTCATCTCCTCTCCTTTTAGTCGAGCAGATTTCATCTCCTCGTTTACCAGGAGAAGCATCTGGGCGAGTTGACGACTATGAAGCAGCAGCTGCTGATGAAGCAGCATCCTCTGTTGATTTAACAAAGCCGGTACTGTAGTTTGTTGCAAGAGTAGCTTGGCTACTTGACCGAGAAGGTGGTGAAGGAGATGGAATCCGCTTGACCGATAGGGCACTTTGGAGATGAAATAGGTGGAGATCAAGGTACTAAGGAGACGAGAGGAGATGATGGAACGGAACTATATACTATATAGAAGTAGGCTTGCTTAAAAGCAGTCTATTGTGAAGTAGGCTTAAAAGCAGTCTATTTTGTGGCTGGGGCGTAGTTTGTTGCATTCTATCCCGGCTGCTTATGATGAATGAAACTCGATCTACTGCTGAAGAAACGAGCTCAATTGCGTGGCGCATCTCCTTACTCTGCTCTCTCTCTTGACAGATCCTCTCCTCTCTTGCATCTGTTCATGCTTCGGCTAACTCTTACTCTTACTCTTTTGCCATGTATTGCAGTTGATTTATCTTTTGATCTTAGTTACCGCCCCGTGGGTCCTTCAAGGCTATCTCCGACAAATCCGATCCGATGATCCCAGATCACACAAGGTGCGAAGCCTTGACTAATTCTGTAACATTGGGGCGTAGCGGATTGACTATTGGGATAACTTTCAGGGCTAAGACGATTACAAAGGGTTACTACAAGTGCTGTGATGAGATCTGTATTTCGGCTTGGTCGATCAAAGAGAAGAGTAAATAAAAACCTCTGTCTTAACTAAGAAAGATTTGCCAATCCTCTTTACTTTTGGGAATCGATCTAGACTAGCAGCCATAAAGAGCTCAAGAGAATCCCCAATGAAACTTGAAGCGTTTGTTAGTGGACATTTTATTCATAAGTCCCGAAAACACTTCCATCGCGAGGACAAACAAATAGGGGGACATCGGGTCACCCTGCCTCAGGCCTTTCTCCCCAGCAAAGAAACCACACAGCTCCCCATTGATATTAATAGAGAACTTAACTGTGGATATGCACCTTAACTGTGGATATGCACTCAGTAATCCACTGGATAACAATTTCCGGGAAACCTACGGTTCTTAAAACCGCAATGAGGAACTCCCACTTCACTGTATCATACGCCTTCATCAGGTCCACCTTGATGGCACACCTTGGCGAGCCTCTATCCCGATGAAAATTGCGCAATAACTCCTGAGCTAACAGGATGTTGTCCCCTATCCTTCTTCCTTTAACAAAGGCCGTTTGTTGCTTGCCCACAAGATGAGGGATGACAACTTTCAATCGATTGGCCAAGATCTTAGCAATACACTTGTATATTGTATTGCAACACGAAATAGGCCTAAAATCCTTTAACATTGTAGGGTTTGGGACCTTAGGGATTAGTGAAATGGCTGTTACATTCATTTCCCTAAGGATTCTTCCTGATCTGAAAAAGGATTTAACTGCTGCACATACTAAGCTTCCCACAATGTTCCAAGCTCTTTTCTTTAAAAGAGCATTGAACCCATCCGGCCCCGGGGCCTTACTATCTTTCATTGAGAAGATTGCATCTTTAATTTCCTCATTGGTAACTTCCCTAGCCAGCTCCCCACACTGAGAATTATCGAGTCTTCGAGGTAAGGCCCTTCCAAGCAGGTCATAATCAAGAGTGGGTCGTGGCTGGTTCTCACTTAACAGCCTTTGACAATATTGAATAGCTTCCTCCTTAATAGCATTGGGGTCCTCTATTCTAGAGCCATCCTCTCTTGTAATCGATACGATCTTACTTCTTGCATGATGGCTCTTAACTGCTTTAAAGAAAAACTTGGTATTGAGATCCCCCAAATTAAGCCATTGCACCCTTTATTTCTGTTTCAAAAAACTCTCCTCAGCCCTACTGAGATCAGCATATACCTTAACGAGTCTCGCCTCTTCACGGCATAAGGTAGAATCCAAGGGTTGTTGCTGTACAGCGCCCTGGATTCTATTCAATTCCGCCCTAGCTTGCACCACTCTTGAGGAAATATCCGAAAAATGGTTCTTTTCTTATTCAACCTCCTAAGCTCCAAATTGAGGAGACTCAAGGAGGAGCATAGACGGTACATAGGAGAACCCTCCATTTCCTCATTCCACACCCTTGCTACAATATTCAGGAACTCCGGGTGATCCGCCCTAAAATCAAAAAACTTGAATGGCTTTTTGACTTTAGGCAAATCAGCGAGCTTAATGACCATAGGGGAATGGTCAGACACTCCCGCAGGTAAAAAAAGAGCTTCAGATCCTGGGAAGCGAGCCTCCCACTCAGTGTTAACCAAGGCTCTATCAATTTTCCTTAAAATGGGGCTGTCATCCCAACAAGCAAGGGATTGAGCTTTAGAAAGCCGTTGCTTGTTGGTTAGTACTTATAGCACTCACAGCACTTGAAGGAAAGTAATAAAAACCTACAGGCAGGTTTATCTATCTATCTTTGCTTGGGGGTTGGCTTCCTCGCTATCAATCAATAGAAGAAAGCAGATAGAAGGCAGGACGGTAAGAGTGATGATACCTACCTATTACAATCCTCACTAGATGAGGAAAAAAGAGAAAAGAAAGAAGAAAGAGTGCTTATGACTGACTCCACCAACTCCAAGGAAGAAGGGAAGCAAAGCATAAATAGAAGTAGATGAAGGGAATAAGGAAGTGCCCCCAGAAGGAAAGGGGAGGTAAATGCCACGGGTTTGCAGACAGCGGTCCCTTTTGTACATTTGCTGAGGTGCGAGATGCGCTTCTTTAGTGCCCCAAGAGAAGAGAGGGCTTTAGGACTGAGACTGAATAGGGGGAAGGCTAGGGGAGCTCTACTGAGTTGGAGAGGGTGGGACGTTAGTTCAGGTTCGAAAGGACAAGGACCAGGATTTTCTTTCCAGGTCGATTGAATAATCTTTCTTCCTCCTTTTTCAATGCAGCCCTTATCTTATAGTCAGTTCATTGAAGAAAGTACTATGAGATTGGGATAGAAGTAAGGGTAAAGGAAATTCTAATGAAAGTGCTGGCGCTATAGTCAGTCATTCCCCTTTGCCCATGCCTTTTAGGAGTGCCCCTGGTGCTAGGAGAAGAAAGCCAGCTAAGCAACTAATCAAGTAAGCTAGTGACTCATTCAGTCCAAGGGGATATTCTATATTAAGAAAGGGTCAGGGAAGTTCAATAAAGTAAGCCAGGTTCTTTCTCCCACGGGGAAGGTTGTCTTTTAAGCCAGTAGTAAGTAAGCCTATGAGCCTTGGAGGAGTAGGGAAGGTGATTCAAACCTAGCCCTGCGCTGACGAATAAGCTCAGTGCCCTCAAACCCTGCGGATAGAGCTAACATAAGTTTCTTACTCCCAAGTGCTAGTTCTGTAGCAAGAGCTAGTCATTCCCACGTGCTATCAAGTAAGGCGAGAAGGTGCCAGAAGTTGCAAAGTAAGCGTAAGTATGCCTTGTAGAAGTAAGGAGGGTTCTTTTGCCACGGGATAAATAGAGGAAGCGCGCTCAGTCCCCAGGATCTTTCATATTCATAAGTCAAGTCAGGTTCTAGAGTCAGCGTTGTAGTCATTCCCTCGTGCTGTATGGGCAAGCAAACCCTGCCTTTGAGTTGTAGGAGTTAGCCTCGTTCCCTACCTACCCTCTTTTCCAGTAGTTAGTAAAACGCTCTCTCAAGTAAGGTAAGGAAGGGGATCCTAAGAGTAAGGATAGGATTGGGATAAACCATCTATCAAGTCAGCCCTACGCTCTAACCAGTGAGTCAGTCAGCCTGCTATCGTACCCCTTTTTCTATCTATACTCTCGTTCGAGTCAGTCATCAGTTTCAGTTCAAAGTTCCCAGGGATGATCGTAAGTAATGGGACAGTAAGCAACCCCTATCTCCCATGCAAGCAAGTAAGCCATAGCTAGAACCCCTGGATAGAGTATGGGAAGAAGAAGCTTTCAAAGGCTAGAGTAAGCAAGGTGATAGTAACCCGCGCGTTAATCTCTTTTGCTAGAGGTTCTGACTTTACTTGAAAAGAAAAGGGTGAGAAATAGAAAAGGGTATTTATTCCGAGCCAAAAGCCCTTTCTTCTTCTAGCTTCCGTAGCAGGAGGTCAACAGAGGCAAAAGAATCACCTAGAAAGGGGGTCTTCTCTTAGGGCTTCTTGCCAGTAGGAGGAAAGAGAAACAACCTTTATCCAGGGGAAAGAGAACAACTACTATGAAAGGAATATTGCTAATCTTGATATAGTGAAACAGGAAGATATAAAGATATTCCTATACTGAGGATAATCATCCGGGTAGAACTAAAAGAGGATTAGAATGCCCTTAGAGAAGAAAACATCCAGAGGAAGCAAAGGCACCTTTAGCTCGATCTAATCTATTCTTTTCTTTCTTATCTTGTTAGAACCCTACTGTAAACCTACATGCCTCAATGCCTCAGGTATTCCATTACAGAACCTCCCGGGGTTAGTTCCATAGCCTAGCTTATTACCTTCAAGTAGGAGGAAGGAGAGAAAATACATATAAGACAAAGCAGACTATCTTATATGTATTTTCTCTCCTTCCTTCGGACCCTCAATATAAATAGTTATTATCTATAAATAAATATGGGAATGCTCTTCAATCGATCAATCTATTTAGCAGGTATAGCACCTGAATTCCTGCACCAAAGAGCGAAATTCGAGGTTCGCTCTTTATCCGGGCCCGGTTAAACGCGTTATATATGCATTATATAGTTTACCGTGTGAGCCGTCCACCCACTGCTTATCTCTCTGTCGCGTCATCGCTATCAAGTCACTGATCAATTGCGGAGTCGTTATCACTACAATTGGTATCTAATCGCTACAAGAGACTCGAATTCTCCATTTTTGTTCTCATCTCACTGCGAAGAATACATCGTATAATAACATAACGTAATGCATTTCCCTAGCGACGAGACCATCAAGTAATCGACTTTCAGTGGTTATTGCCCAGACCCGAGAAGCTCCTGGCAATACATGGAATTTTCACCCGGATCTGGGATCAACCTTTAGCTACATGGGCTTAATTGGGAATCACACTCAGTAGAAAGTAGAAAGAGGCTAATTTCTGCATTGGGAACGAATGGAACCAATTACGAATAGAATGAACTTCATTGCTATTTGATGATGATGATTATTTGAACTAAACTATTTGATCATTCATCTAGCTACAAGGGCCAATTCTGATTCCTTTGCTCTAGAGAGACTGCGGCAGATGAGTGACTTTATGAAATAAGAGCTGGGAGAGCAGGAGTTTAGAACCAAGCTGATCAAGAGGGAGGGCACTCTATTAGGAGCCAATTTCCGATTACCACCTAAAGATGCTCCGGAAGGCACCATAACGATAGATGTTCCAATGACCAGAGTAATCGGCTCCAACAGAAGGGCTTCCTACAGACGGGTAAGCAAGGGAAAGGAAAATCAAGCCGCCTATCGAGGAATACTTAAGGCGGAACGGGTACAGGAGATAATAAGAAATGCCTGCCTGCTCAACCAATAGGGAGTGCCGGCTTATATTGGGTGGACTGGACAACCAGCCATGCTAATAAATGCTTTTTTTTTCATTCCAAAATTTGTATTTGCGATCTCATATACCATACTAACGGGATCGGGTCTCTAAAAAAGAGGTCCACTCCCGAGGAGCTGTCAAACCTCGCTTTAAAGGATAGGGGGGGAGAGAAGCTTTCGGCTTGACCACGGAGAATAATAGGGAGAAGGGCCGGGCAGAGGCGACATGGTTTCTTTCTTGTGATGGAGGACCCCTTCCATATCATTATGGATGAAAAGCCCCAAGGCCAACTATCCGGAACTATTCTCTTCTATAGACCCTGCATTCGAATAGAACCAGCGCTATGGCTTAGCCGATCTCTGCTACAGTTGTCTTATGCGCTTGGAAAAGCCTAACTGAAGGAGAGACTTTCTGGCAAGAGGAGTTAAATGGTGAATCGGGAAGCTAAGCCTTACACACAGGAGGCGTTCGCGAGTACTCTCTTTTCTTTTGAGATTAAGTCGGGCCCTTGTATCCCCAAATGGATCTCCACTCCTAGTGTTTCACATCTAGCATGATTAGTTACTGCTTGGCTTACTATTTCTTACTCTTTTATCCTCCTTCTCTATCAGGGCCATTACACTTCGATTCTATATAATGGGTCTGGGAACAGGATATGGTACAGAAGGTCGGTCTCCTTTTCCAATGCCTAGCATGCTGGCCGACCCTACTCCACTCAGAGCAAGACAGCAGACAAAGCCCCCTTTAGGAACTGGGAACCAGGTAGGCTAGGTGGGTGTCTAATCCGCGTAGAAGCTCCTGGTCGAGTGTCTTAGATTAGAACAGCTTCTGCGATTTGTCCTGTTTGTGGCTCGATCTCCTGTCGTGTTTTATTTAGATAGCAATACTCTCTTTAGGCCCACTCCAAGGCACAAAAGGGCATACTCCTACATCTGCGTATTCGAAGCCTGATTGAACCGCGGGTAGCTTGTATGATGCCAAAGTGAAGAAGCGTCAGGCTCGACTGTTAGCGCTTCTCCCTACTTATAAGTAAGTGAAATCCCCATAAATGGAATGAAAGCACACCATTCCAAAAAGGGGCCTTGTTGTGTCCTAAACAGGCGAAGCGAGGCTATCCTTTTATGGGTAGGCTTTAAGGCCCGATCAAACTTAGTTAGGCAGAATTCCATGCTTTACGCCCTAATAGAGGTCTGCAACGAGCCCTTGCGTTAAGTTGAGTCGGGCTTTACCCTTTTTTTTTGTGCAACTATCAAAGTTAGAGCGCATGCCCCGGGCACCCTAATTTAATCAACTGGTCTCTCTCTTGTCATCAGCTCTGATCTGCTCAAAGGGAAACGAGACACACTTTTTTTATATGTCAATGCCCATGGTAATTCATTGTAGGCTGTCCCCGTTAGGTTGAAAATCATAAACTGCTGCATAGGGCTTTCCATTTCTGTAGAGCTAGGCAGAAAAGCTGAAATCTCTGGACTCTCCATATTCTATATTCTCTGAACGACCTTTCCTGTCACATATATTGGCTTTGCCAAACCCAAATGGAATTCATTGCCCTATCAGAGTGAAACTCGACTCGCCCTATATAACTCATTTTGTGAAACAAAAGAATTACTGAGCCAGAGAACCATCGTTCCGGACTTTTCAACAGATAGCCCATTTCTTCTTGACTTCGTCCAGGAGAGAGGCATACTTTAAGCAACCCCACCATACGCTTCAGCTTTCTAAGCCTGAGTGCCCCAAAACACACCCCTTCTTGATAGGATTGGATTTCTACTAACATCTTGGGAAGGGGAATATGAAATATGGTTATTTAGGGCTTTCTCTCTCAGCCCCGTTGAGCCCTTCTTTGGCAAATCATAGTGGGTAGGACAAGAAGCTAGATAGGCCCACCCAAAACAAAAGACAAAAGAGCAAGCCTGTTGCAGCTCCCGACTCTAGCGCTTTAAGCATTCCGATATTGCTTTCTATCTTCCGGGGGTCAATCCTCTTTGGTTTGGCCCTTTCAGTCGATAAGCTCCCACTTCCCCCCCCTATTTGGAAAATGAAAAAGAAAAGGCTAAGAAGCAGGATAATTGGATACAGCTCCTACAAATCTGCAATAGAAGCCAGCAGTTCAAAGAGAATAGAGACAGTCACCAAGGAAAGCTACAGACTACAGGGAAGACAACCCCCCCTTTACCCTTTAGGCTTTATTCCCCTATTTAACCCACTTACAGAACCCAAAGCGAGAGAGGGATCTTATACCTAGAACTAAAGGAAGATAGGAGCAGACTCAAACTAAGAAGCAGAGGAAAACAATCATAAAAAAGAAGATTGTCTGCTAACTAGGGGAAATATAACAACTAGTATGAAAGGGAAGCATTCTTTCTAAACTTCTTACAGGAAGTAGTAACTCTACCATAATGAGGATAGCTAAACTCGAGTTGAAATAAGAAAAAAAACCTGGAGGGAACTAGCAAAGAGAAAGATAAGGTTGATGAGGAACCTTCACCTTCACCTTTCCAGGTTTCTACCCTTTCCTCATAAGGCGTGGTTCTGTCATTCCCGCTCATGCTTGCTAGCCCATGCTTGCTATAACAATTCCCTTGCCTACTAGACTTGTCTAAAAGAAGAAAAGATGCACTTCTTGATAGATTGGATTGCCTGAAAGAAGGTAGAGGATAAGACTTCTAACTCTTTAGCCTCATTGGCCCCAAGGACAGATCAAAGATGAGATAACCCTATCTAAGTAAGAAAAACCCGACCTTAGGAGAGTAAGGCCTTTACCTATCTATCTATCTAGAGGGAAGGAAGTTCATAGCGAGTCCTAAACCTCAAGGTTTAACTATCTATCCTTACTTGGGGGAAGCCCACAAAGCCACATTCGCTTAGCTAGAGGAAGACTACGGATAGCTCTCCTCGTTGAAATAGATAGGTTCGAGCTCCCCCCTCCCGGGGATCCCTCACTATGGTACGTATCTTTATTTATTAAGGAGTGCCTGGCCCCTTTTCCCTGCTTATCTCTATCTCTCCTTAGCTCTTCGATAGCATCCAGACTGCCTTAGTTAGCTACAGGACTCAGGGAGTCCATTACAGAAACAAAACTAGCTACATCACAACTACAAGAAAAAAGGACAGCTACCTCAGATAGTCTTAGCTTTCCTTATCCATTCTAACCTTTAGGAAAGAGAGAATATAAGAAAGATTTGAGGACTTACGGGAATGAAGGAAGGGAAGCTACCATACTACAAGCAGGAAAGAAAGAGATAGATAGAAGGGATCATAAGGCATTATAGATTGCTCTAAACCTTAGATAAGATGCAAAGACGAAAGATGATAAGACAAAAGAATGAGCGTCTTATCTTGATATAGCAAACACAGGAGGATAGAATTATATTCACATCAATAGCAGAATCGACTTCTTAACCTCTATAAGTAAGAAAAACCTCCCTTACCTTACCTAATCCATATCGATTCTTCTCTTTCCTTCTCTTCGCTAATCATGGGAAGGCAGAAGCCGAGGAACTCTAGGAGGGATGTTGATTCAAAGCAATCCAGCATCGGTAGCTAGTGGCTAGGTTGTTAGAGAGCAGACGATAGCTTTCTCATCCTTTGTTCTTGTGGATTGTAGCTAGGGGACGAGCTTAGGAAGGATAGAAAGGAGAGTAACCTTTCGGGGAGTATAGATCGAGCGTAGCGAGTTAGTTGATCTTGTTGTTTAATATAAAGTTCTATCTCCTTAGCCACTATCTCGCTAGTTAGCATCTCTCCCTTTTCCTATTCGACGTTCCGGAGCCGGTTAGAAAGCCAGAATAAGGAGTTTGAGCAGTGAAGGCAGCAGCAGGAAAGGTAGGAACAAAGGGGAAAGTACTCCGCCTAGCATTCCTTCCATCTTGAGAATAAATAATAGCCTGTTTAAGCTCTACCCACAGTTCCAAAGTCAGGTTATGATGCCAGTAAGCTTGTTGACAGCTAAGGTAGCGGATCTCATTGCAAAGCTATCAGCATCTCTATCTCTATATAAAGCATGAGCAGCTCCAGGACGAGATCGATATTCTTACTTTCCAGATTGAAAGCCAGCCTTGAGGGAACAACAAATTCCTCAACCCATCACGTTCTCTGAGTATCTCCCGAAGGAGTGGTTCAAGCAGGCTGACTCCGAGGAAGAGCCTGAAATACTGTCATGCAATACCATCACAGTAAATATCGACTCCGAGTCAGCTCGGGCGAATGTGACGCAAAGCCCCCTAGACAGCGAAAAGGCCATGATTCAGGCGGCCAGAATCGATAACCAGCATGCCCAGGTCACCATCGCACTAAGAGGAATAAATGTGCCAGCAGATCTTTTTGTCCCGGAAAAGAATCTGCTGAGACACCCGTATCCGGCTTGGGTCGACAGAGTTCCATTCCCCCAGGGATATTAAATTCCGCACTTTGATAGATACCCAGGCGTGGTGGGATGTCCAAGAAGACATCTGGTACTCTTCCTGGCCCGATGCGGCACCACCATCCGAAGCCAATCCTTGTTGTTGAGGCAGTTCCCATTATCCCTCAGGGAAGATGCATTGGATTGGTATTTCAATCTCCCTTCCCGATCCATATCAAGCTGGGACGTGCTCGCTAACAAGTTTTATCGAGCCTTCTACGCATCCGGGGCAATACATATTGACATGCGAGAGTGGGAGGAATACGAAAATGAAACTGTCGAAGACTATGACCTTTTCGAAGGGGAGTCCGATCAGATATTGGAATTGGCCCTTGACCAAAGAGAAATGGGCGGTTTCAGACCGGTGCACATACACCCTCCAGAGGTATACGACAGTCCGTTCCCTGAGGGGTATCAACTACCAAGGTTCGTCCAATACAGAGGCTTTGGTGATCCGCGGGAACACATAAGAAGGTTCCTCCGACAATGTGGACCTACAGCAGGCAATTCTGCATTATGCCTTAGGCAATTTCCACTCTCCCTCGAAGGGGATCGCCTTTGATTGGTACTGTTCATTAGGCGACCATTTCATAGAAGATTGGGAAGTGATGAGGGTTCTATTCCTTGAGGAGCAAGAATCTCCCATCTTTCTGGGAGAGAATGCACCCCCGGGTTTTCCTGCCTCTTCTTCGTCAGATTCTTACTTCGAACCCTCGCCATCTGGTAACTGCCTTCTTAACAGTTTACATATTAGGTTTTATCGTAGCATATACTTATATTTTGCTGACTCCTGTTAATTTTGTAGGAGATTTGCCGGGCTCTGGGGAGGCTTCGCTTTCCTATCCGGGGCTTTGGAGACTGAAGTTGCTGTAACAGAGGCTTTAGTCCCGGCTCTGGTAGAAGCAGCAATCAAAGTAGCACCAAACCTCTTCCCATCCTTTTCGGAAGGTGAATATATAATCACGTCTTTGCTGGTATTTCGTGATTTAGGATTCACACTTGTCTCTTTGTTTCGACAGAAATGTAAACCCTTGTGTCGGAACCCGATACAAGTGGTACTGCGGACGAGGCTCCGGCTAGCCCAGGGTCTTCTGAACCCTTAAGTCCTTTAAGCATTGCTCCTCTGAGCATGATTCTGCCTATAGCCGGTTCTTCTGTTTCGGTATCCAGCCCTGCTCCGGTGGAGGACTTTTCCCTTCTTGTTTCAGGATTGCCCGAGGCTTCGGCAACTCCATTATCCTCGGAGTTGTTTTTACCAATGCCGTTACCCGACTTTTGTAAGTGTATTAGTTGGCCATCTTACTTTATTTCATTTGTCGGAATAGTTAACTGATTGTTTCATGTCTTTTGCAGTTAACGTGTCTATCCCAGCAACCGTAATAAGCGAAGCCACAATGGTTTCTGCGATGGCCGAGAATCAGGCTGTCATTTCTTCTGTTCCTGCTCTTCCAACCCGTATTCAATTGGAGCCAGATAAAGTAGACGATTTTCCATCTAGAATGAATGAAATAGAATCGTATTAATAATCGATTCGAGGTCCTATAGCGTCACGGTTTTGCACCGAGAATGAATGTGAAAAGAAGATGAAAGAATCGTGTGATACTATAGCTAGCTACGATCCCCTACAAGAGGAATCACTCTAGTTAGGCCTGGTCGAGGAGGCTTGAATCCTAGGGTCGTTCAGATAGTGTTGTCTGTGTGTACACTATCTCGGATGATTATGGTTCCCCCTAAAGGAGTGTTGAGAATAAATCCCTCAACTATCCATATACCGGGATTCCAACTGGGACAATCTGCGAAGGACTTGTGTGTCCGATTAGTGACATCAAGTTTTTCCATTTTGGCAGCGTATGCACCTGCTTATAAATCAATCCCTTTGAGAATGGGTTTTTATTTTAAGCCTATGTTCACTTCTGGTCCTAACACCTACAAGAATCCGGAATCTCTTTGTGAGGGTTTAGGAGATAGCAAGAGTTGTGATAAACTGACAATCTATCACACTCTTCCAACTTCAAGAAAACGATCTGATGTCTATATGCTTAACACATGCAAGTCGAACGTTGTTTTCGGGGTCGAACCACTATCCTTTTGAAGCGGATAGTTCACAGTGCTCATTCTCTTTCTTTTAGGAAAGAATGAAAACAAAATGACAATCCATTCTATTGTTATTCAAAAATTACTGAGTACGAACGCACATCTAGGCCGTCGGGTAGCTGCTCACCATTTCAAAGTCTATATCTGTGGTTCCAGAAATGGAATTGCTATTCTCGATTCAGACAAAACACTGATTTGTTTACGAAACGCTTGTCATTTTATAGGATCTCCCATTCGTCAAAAAGGCCGTTCCTTCTTTGTAAATACCAATTCGTTATTCGATGAGATAATTGAACAAATGGCGACGAGAATCGGCTGTATCAATGATTCTCAATGGAGGATCGGGGGTTTTTTGACCAATTGTTCAAGTCCGAAAAAAATCCGTTCGAGAAACAAGAAGATCAATTTCGGGTCGAACCAACAACCAGATTGTGTAGTTATTATGGATGCAGATAGAAAGTCCTCGGTCATACTTGAAGCTGATCGATCACAAATACCTATTGCATCTTCAGTGGATTCGAATATCCCATTGGGATCCCATAAAAGAATCACTTATCCCATTCCAGCGAATGATCCTATACAGTTCGTATATCTATTTCGTAATTCGATTACGAAAACAGTTCTTCTTGAACGGGGAAGAATCGTTGCGATGAAGGAGCCCTCCGCGGGGAGAAGAAACAACTCATCGATCAACCTTTTCCAAGAATAATTGGTTTTAGTCGAGTGGTCAAATACCGACGCTAGGGGGGACCTGTTTATGGATTGAACAAGAATTGTACGACTTCGGGCTGGGCTGGATGGAACAAGTGCGGGCCTAGCCCAATCTTCGTACACAGCAGCCAACGTCCCGGGGCGGGGCGCTCTGACGATGCGGAGAGCAAACAAAGGCGAGTTTGCTATTATGGACGGACGAAAAGCTGCAACAAGACGGGTGGCTACCTGCAGTGGGACCGCGGCACGGGGGGAAAAGGGGCAAATAGGGATGGACAGCTCGAAGAAAGCGCCGCATGCGGAACTGTCTAGATAGAATTCCGGCCCGTTAAAGAATGAGGAGGGATCCCGAAGGGACAAAAGACTCCCTGCAAGAGGTACATTCCCTTACTTATACGAACATAGAGAGTGGGCCTTGATCAAAAGCCAGAAGCTTCGGCGAAGGGGTAGGTGTATAGAGGAAAAAGTGGCGATAAGAGGGCGAGCGGAGGCAGCCTTAACTCGAACAGGCCACTCTAGTAGAGCTGGCAGCATATCAACGTCGAGTTCCCCTCCACAGAGAAAGGGAAAGCGAGTTGTATGCTC